AGATGCGGCCGTGGCAAGTATACGTGAGAGGCTTGAGCGTTATCATCAGTCTACGGGTACGTCCATTGTAAGTGATGATATTGACAGTGATTTTAAGGCTGAAATTAAAAGCGCTATAGAAGCGGTCATTGCAAGTATATGTGATAGGCTTGAGCGTTATCGTCAGTCTACGGGTACGTCCGATAGTAGTGACAGTGATCTTCAGTATCCAATCGATATAGATACGTCCGAAATCGATACGTCCGAAATCGATATAAATACGTTCGAAATCGATACGTCCGAAATCGATATAGATACGTCCGAAATCGATACGTCCGAAATCGATACGTCCGAAATCGATACGTCCGAAATCGATATAAATACGTTCGAAATCGATACGTCCGAAATCGATATAGATACGTCCGAAATCGATACGTCCGAAATCGATATAAATACGTTCGAAATCGATATAGATCCGCCCGATAGTAGTGACAGTGATCTTCAGTCTCCAATCGATATAGATACGTCCGAAATCGATACGTCCGAAATCGATACGTCCGAAATCGATACGTCCGAAATCGATACGTCCGAAATCGATACGTCCGAAATCGATATAAATACGTTCGAAATCGATACGTCCGAAATCGATACGTTCGAAATCGATATAGATACGTCCGAAATCGATATAGATACGTCCGAAATCGATATAAATACGTTCGAAATCGATACGTCCGAAATCGATACGTTCGAAATCGATATAGATACGTCCGAAATCGATACGTCCGAAATCGATATAGATATGCCCGATAGTAGTGACAGTGATCTTCAGTCTCCAATCGATATAGATACGCCCGATAGTAGTGACAGTGATCTTCAGTCTCCAATCGATATAGATACGCCCGATAGTAGTGACAGTGATCTTCAGTCTCCAATCGATTTAGATTTAGATGCGGCCATGGCAAGTATAGATGAGAGGCTTGAGCGTTATCGTGAGTCTACGGGTACGTACCTTTTAAAGGATGATGATTTTAAGGCTGAAATTAAAAGGGATATGGAAGCGGTCATGGCAGGTATAGGTGCTAGGCTTGACAGTATTGAGGAGGCTATTCTAAATCCGCCCGTTGTAAGTGATAGTAGTGACAGTGATAGTGATCTTGACGATAGCGAGGAGTCTAATGATCCCGATCCCCAGGGAACTAAAAAATTCAAGCATTTGTGGGTTCTCTGCGAAAATGAAACTTGTGAAAGCTTAAATTATAAGAGTCTTTTGAAAGAAAGACTAAATATTTGTGAATTTTGTGGATATCATTTGAAAATGAGTAGTTCAGATAGAATCGAACTTTCGATCGATCCCGATACTTGGCATCCTATGGATGAAGACCTGTTCGCTCTGGATCCCATTGAATGGCACTCGAAAAAGCATCCTTATAAAGATCGTATTGCTTCTGATCAAAGAGAGACAGGGTTAACTGAGGCTATTCAAACAGGCAGAGGTAAACTAAATGGTATTCCCGTAGCAATTGGGGTTATGGATTTTCGGTTTGTTGGGGGTAGTATGGGATCCGTAGTCGGGGAGAAAATCACCCGTTTGATTGAGTACGCTACCCATAGATTGCTACCTCTTATTATAGTGTGCGCTTCCGGGGGGGCACGCATGCAAGAAGGAAGTTTGAGCTTGATGCAAATGGCTAAAATCTCGTCTGCTTTATATGAGTATCAATCAAATAAAAAGTTATTTTATGTATCAATCCTTGCATCTCCTACTACTGGTGGGGTACTAGCTAGTTTTGGTATGTTGGGAGATATCATTATTGCTGAACCCAATGCCTATATTGCATTTGCGGGTAAAAGAGTAATTGAACAAACATTGAATATAATATTACCTGAAGGTTCCCAAGAGACTGAAAATTTATTCGAGAAGGGCTTATTTGACCTAATCGTACCACGTAAACCTTTAAAAAGCGTTCTGAGTGAGTTACTTAAGTTCCACGCTTTCTTTCCTTGGAATGAAAAACGCCCTTTATTGCTTCCTTTGAATGCAACTTTAGAGCACACAAAATGCAATTAGTTTATTTGTAGCAAACAAGTAGTTAGTTTATCAGAATCAAAGTAAATAAGAATGGAGTTTTCTTTGATGACCTTAAATCGAATTGTAGAAAGAATAAAAAGTTGCGGATAACTCTTTTTTTACCTAGAATCCCGATTACTAATTAAGAAGTCTCTATCAACAAGATAAAAGAGTGAATTCTCCCTTTCGTGAAATTAGGCAAATAAAATGAATTTCGTCTTATGTCTTATGTATATAATCAAATAGAGAAAAGATAGATATATAGTTTTTTATCTTTCTCTATCTCCCGAAAATCCCATTTTCACTAAAAATTCCTGTTGGGTCGCATTCTAACGAATCTTTCGATAATCTGTAAGAAACTCTTTCTTTATTAAAAATTCGAAGACAAGAACAAAAGACAAAGAAATGAAGAAAAATAATAAAGTGAATTATCATACATATCTTTCATGTAGAAAGATGAATAAGTCCATTTATTTAGTTCTATATTCCTTGGACTTATTCTATATACTCATACTCATTTAGATATATAGAAACTTATTTCTATACTAAGAATTTGAAATTTCATTATTTAATTAATTTGAATTAATAATAATTACAATTCTTAATTATAATTATTATAAGATATTTTTTTATAAAAAATAAATAATAGCAGGTACAAATAGTAAATCGAGGTACCCCATTTTATGACAACTTTCAATTTCCCCTCTATTTTTGTGCCTTTAGTAGGCCTAGTATTTCCGGCAATTGCAATGGCTTCTTTATCTCTTCATGTTCAAAAAAACAAGATTGTTTAGATCTGATGGGACCCAATCTTATCCGTTTTTTTTTCAAAACTTCGACTTGTAGCATAACACAGATATCCATTTCGACAAATATGGTCTAACGCGTAATTTCCGCCGAACATAAAGGAAAAAGCTCTTATGCCTGCAGAAAAGGATCTATGGGTAAATGAATTCTAGCTAGTTTCAAATAGATCAGGATCGCTGGATGGCTAAAATGTAAAGTCGGTGGATCTATAGGTATATCAATATGTATAGTGGGCTCATATGAAGGGTATGTTATTATTTTAGATCTAACCAATTTGATGAATTACCCCTAAAGGTTCACATCAAACTAGTGCTAGTTCACATCAAACTAGTGCTAGTTGATGAGAGTTACTTTGGAAACAAAAAAAGTAAAGTCAAATTCATTGGGGGTATTCTCTCAATTCCAATAAAATGCAATCAGATCAAGTATGAGTTGGCGATCAGAAGATATATGGATAGAACTTATAACGGGGTCTCGAAAACTAAGTAATTTCTGCTGGGCCCTTATCCTTTTTTTAGGTTCATTAGGATTCTTATTGGTTGGAACTTCCAGTTATCTTGGTAGAAATTTGATATCTTTTTTTCCGTCTCAGCAAATCATTTTTTTTCCACAAGGGATCGTGATGTCTTTCTACGGGATCGCGGGTCTCTTTATTAGTTCCTATTTGTGGTGCACAATTTCCTGGAATGTAGGTAGTGGTTATGATCGATTCGATAGAAAGGGAGGGATAGTGTGTATTTTTCGTTGGGGATTTCCTGGAAAAAATCGTCGCATATTCCTCCGATTCCTTAGAAAAGATATTCAGTCCGTTAGAATAGAAGTGAAAGAGGGTATTTATGCTCGTCGTGTCCTTTATATGGATATCAGAGGCAAGGGGGCCATTCCCTTGACCCGTACTGATGAGAATTTGACTCCACGAGAAATTGAACAAAAAGCCGCCGAATTGGCCTATTTCTTGCGCGTACCGATTGAAGTCTTTTGAGAAATGGAAATATGGGGCTGAAGAATGAATGCTTTCTCAGCAGGAGGGCAAAATGCAAGAATCCTCTTTTTTTTCTATAACAGACAGAACTTAACTGAAGTTTCGTCAGAACGTTAAGTCGAGCCAAAGCCGACTTATATGGAACAACCATAAAAGAAAACTCTTTTATGTGTATACAAATCCACGCAACTCAATTCAACAACAAGTATAACAAATTGAACTAATAGATTCAATTCATCTCATATATCAAACGATTTCGAAAGAAAAAAATGGCTTTTTTTTCTCCTTTCTTTTGTATTCCTTAATAACCAACAGTTGGTTTTCTTCATAATGATAACTGGACAATTTCTGTCTTGTTTTGCTACTCATTTTTTTTATCATCACAATATCTTTCTCTCAATTATTCTATTCCTGGCTATAGGTAATCGGTGGAATTTTTTCGAAATATTGGATATTTTGATAGAAAAGGAATTCTTTCGTCTCAAAATCTCACTAATATTCATTCCTTAAAGTGCTTCTTTCGTTCATTCGGAGACACTTGTTTCGAATTTGACCAATTGAGATATCTGAAAACAATATTTTTGATTATTTCTTCATTCAAATTCGAAGTGGCGTCTTAGTCTATTTCTGTATTTTTTCTAGATTCAAACAAAATCACAAATAAAATAGATTCATAGGTTTGATATCTTGTATAGAACTCATGTGTGAAAGAAATATTCGATAGATCACATAGAGCCGACGAATGAGGCGGGTTGATTAACAATTCACAGATGAAAAAATGGCAAAAAAAAAAGCATTCACTCCTCTTTTGTATTTTGCATCTATAGTATTTTTGCCCTGGTGGATTTCTCTCTCATTTACGAAAAGTATGGAATCCTGGGTTACTAATTGGTTGAAAAATGGGCAATCTGAAAGTATTTGGAATGATATTCCAGAAAAGAGTATTCTAGCAAAGTTCATAGCATTAGAGGAAATCCTCTTCTTGGACGAAATGCTCAAGGAATACTCGGAGACACATTTACAAAAACTTGGTATAGGAATCCACAACGAAACGATCCAATTAATCAAGATACACAATGAGGATCGTATCCATACGATTTTGCACTTCTCGACAAATATAATCTGTTTTGTTATGCTAAGCGGTTTTTCTATTTTTTGTAATGA